TGAATTAACTGAACAGGCAGATACAAAAGGAATTCAAGTACAAATTGCAGGGCGTCTTGACGGAAAAGAAATTGCGCGCGCCGAATGGATCAGAGAAGGTAGAGTTCCTCTACAAACCATTGGAGCTAAAATTGATTATTGTTCCTATACAGTTCGAACTCTCTACGGGATATTAGGAATAAAAATTTGGATATTTGTAAACGAAGAAAAATAAGACTTTACGTGTCTTTAGAGTCTACCCATTGATGGAAATGAACCAAACCAAGAAGGAACTCTTTTTATGTTCAATCAAAATAAAAATTAGAAATTCCGCAATTCTATAGGGTTGAATAAAAATTTTATTTTTTTTTTATATAATTGCTATGCTTAGTGTGTGACTCGTTGGTTTTTTTTAGGGTTCGGATTCAAAACAATGGACCGTCCTGTAGTATGAACTAATAACTATCGCACTAATAACCAACTCATTGCTTCGCATTATCTGAATCCAAAGAACCAGTCAAGATATAATATATCGATCATATCGTTGTAGCAACTGAAAATTTTTTTTTTCCAGAAACCCAATTTGATTATTGGTTGTGAAGTTATACGTTGTGAAGGAAAATAGAAAAGCATGCGGATAAATGGAAGGATGAGAGAAAGAGAGAAATAAAATATCAACGATATAGGATTCCAATATGTAAGGTCTGTGAGTCATCTCATAAACAACAGTATAATACAGCATCAATAATGATTCATCCATAATTAGATGAAAAAGCTCATAGAACAACAAAATAAAGAGCCTCGAGCCAATAAAAACTGAGAAAATTGACTTAAGAAAAAAATTTAATTACGGACTCCGTTGGAGAATTCAGACCTAACCATTAATGGAGAAGCGATGGGAACGACGGAACCCGTGAATAAAGAAGATTCTATTGGAAATGAATCTTAATGATTTATTGGGTGGGATGGCGGAACGAACCCGGGAACTAAACTATTCTTTTATTCGGAGAGGTCATGAACTAACCCTACAACTGAAATATATAGAGTAAATATTCGCCCGCGAAAGTTTTATTTTATTGGATTGATTAATTTTGATAGATCCGATATAGTAAAAGGCAAAACAAAATCAAGATTTTTCTAATGGTAAAAAAATAGATTAATTCTTTGAAATTTCTAAATTTCAAAGAATAATACGCTTCAGTATATTATTCATTAAATCCCTGTATATCTTGATAAAATCTTTTTTAGTCCTTTCATTCGCGAGGAGCTGGATGAGAAGAAACTCTCATGTCCAGTTCTGTAGTAGAGATGGAATTGAGAAAGAACCATCAATTATAACCCCAAAAGAACAAGATTCCGTAAACAACATCGAGGACGAATGAAAGGAATATCTTATCGAGATAATCATATTAGTTTCGGCAGATATGCTCTTCAAGCACTTGAACCCGCTTGGATCACATCTAGACAAATCGAAGCAGGGCGCCGAGCAATGACACGAAATGTACGGCGTGGTGGAAAAATATGGGTACGTATATTTCCAGACAAACCAGTTACAGTAAGACCCACGGAAACCCGTATGGGGTCCGGGAAAGGATCCCCCGAATATTGGGTAGCCGTCGTTAAACCGGGTAGAATCCTTTATGAAATGAGTGAAGTCGCTGAAAATATCGCTCGAAGGGCTATTTCAATAGCGGCGTCCAAAATGCCTATAAGAACTCAATTCATTATTTCTGGATAGGAATGTCGAACCAAAGGAAAAAATCTTGGGTATAAAAAATGCGGGTTTCTTTTTTTTTTTTACTTCGTCCTTTCAGTGCTTTACTTTAAATTAAACATTAAAAAAACAGATTCAAAAAACGATATGATTCAACCTCAAACCCATTTGAATGTAGCGGACAATAGCGGTGCCCGAGAATTGATGTGTATTCGAATCATAGGAGCCAGTAATCGTAGATATGCTCATATTGGTGACGTTATTATTGCTGTGATCAAGGAAGCAGTATCAAATATGCCTCTAGAAAGATCCGAAGTGATCAGGGCTGTAATTGTACGTACTTGTAAAGAACTCAGACGAGATAACGGTATGATAATACGTTATGATGACAATGCTGCAGTTGTCATTGATCAAGAAGGAAATCCAAAAGGAACTCGAGTTTTTGGTTCGATCACCCGAGAATTGAGACAGTTGAATTTTACTAAAATAGTTTCATTAGCGCCTGAAGTATTATAAGATGAGACCGCGGTATATCCATAGTATTCAAATAGAATAGATAAATACAAATTTAGTAGAGTATGTCTCATGCATATACTTTTAATAATTTTCATAAAAAAAGAACATGTTGATTATATCAAAATTCGAAAGCAACAAAATTTTGAGTTTATCATGGGCAAGGACACTATTGCTGACATAATAACTTGTATACGAAATGCTGACATGAATCGAAAAGGAACGGTTCGAATAGCATCTACTAACATCGCCGAAAACTTTGTTAAAATACTTTTGCGAGAGGGTTTTATAGAAAACGTAAGGAAACTCGTGGAAAACAAAAAAGAGTTTTTGGGTTTAACCCTACGACATAGAAGAAATAGGAAAGGACCGTATAGACCCATTTTAAATTTAAAACGAATCAGTCGACCCGGTCTACGAATCTATTTTAATTATGAACGAATTCCTAGAATTTTAGATGGGATGGGGATTGTAATTCTCTCTACTTCTCGGGGTATAATGACAGACCGAGCGGCTCGACTAGAAAGAATCGGCGGAGAAATTTTGTGTTATCTATGGTAATTATTCTTCTATCCGAATTGTATTTGGAGCTTCTTTTTGTGTTGTGAAAAAAAAGGGGGGGATTCCTCGAGGTTTAATTACTGAACAACTTACCAATGGTATGTTCCGGGTTCTGTTAGATGGTTTAGCCAACGAAGTAAGATTAAAATTCTAGGTTATGTTTCGGGAAGGATCTGACCTAGTTTTATACATATACTACCGGTAGATATAGTTAAAATTGAAGGAAGTCGTTATGATTCAATTCAAATAGAGGGCGTATATTTTATAGACTACACAAAAGTATTTGAGTGAGTAGGTGATTTTTCAACACTCCTTTCATGGGATACAATTCCCGGTTCAAAAATTTCAAGAAACTTATTTTCTTCCAATACCAATAAGTGGATTCGAAATTCATTTAAGGCATAACAATTATGAAAATAAGGGCTTCCGTTCGGAAAATTTGTGAAAAATGTCGACTGATCCGCAGGAGGGGACGGATTATAGTAATTTGTTCCAACCCGAGACATAAACAAAGACAGGGATAATCTTTTGAAAAGGGACTCTAGAAAAGAACCGATGAACAAATAAAAAAAAAACAAGATCGTTTTGACATGAAATGGATATATCCATATATCTCTGACTTGTATTTATGAAATGATCAAATATGGCACAAATATGGCAAAATCTACAACAAGAAGTGGTTCACGTAGGACTGGACGGATTGGTTCGCGTAAAAGTGGACGTCGAATAGCAAAGGGCGTTATTCATGTTCAAGCAAGTTTCAACAACACCATTGTGACTGTTACGGATGTACGGGGTCGGGTAATTTCTTGGTCCTCGGCCGGTACTTGTGGATTCAGGGGTACAAGAAGAGGGACGCCCTTTGCTGCTCAAACCGCAGCAGGAAGTGCTATTAGAGCAGTAGCGGATCAAGGTATGCAACGAGCAGAAGTCATGATAAAGGGTCCTGGTCTCGGAAGAGATGCAGCATTACGAGCTATTCGTAGAAGCGGTATCCTTTTAAATTTCGTACGGGATGTAACCCCTATGCCACATAATGGTTGCAGACCCCCTAAAAAAAGACGGGTGTAGAAATAGAAAAGATTTCAAGAGAAATAAATGACTCAACGATCTGACAAATAATATTACTATGGTTCGAGAGAAAGTCAAAGTATCTACTGGGACACTACAGTGGAAGTGTGTTGAATCAAGAGCAGACAGTAAGCGTCTTTATTATGGACGCTTTATTTTGTCTCCACTTAGGAAAGGTCAAGCCGACACAATAGGCATTGCGATGCGAAGAGTTTTGCTTGGAGAAATAGAAGGAACATGTATTACACGCGCAAAATCTGAGAAAATCCCACATGAATATTCTACCATAGTGGGTATTCAAGAATCGGTACATGAAATTTTAATGAATTTGAAAGAAATTGTATTGAGAAGTAATCTTTATGGAATTTGTGACGCGCTTATTTGTGCCAAAGCCAAAGGTCCGGGATATGTAACTGCTCAAGACATCCTCTTGCCACCTTCTGTGGAAATCGTTGATAAGACGCAGCACATAGCTAGCTTAACAGAACCAATTGATTTTTGTATTGGATTACAAATCGAGAGGAGGCGAGGATATAATATAAAAACGCCAAATAACTTTCAAGACGAAAATTGTTATCCTATAGATGCTGTATTCATGCCTGTTCGAAATGCGAATCATAGTATTCAGTCTTATGGGAATGGCAATGAAAAAAAAGAGATCCTTTTTATAGAAATATGGACAAACGGGAGTTTAACTCCTAAAGAAGCACTTCATGAAGCCTCCCGGAGTTTGATTGATTTATTTATTCCCTTTCTCCAGGCAGCAGACGAAAACTTACATTTCGAAAACAATCAATACAAGGTTACTTTACCCTTTTTTACTTTTCATGATAGATTGGCTAAACTAACGAAAAAGAAAAAAGAAATCGCATTGAAATCTATTTTTATTGACCAATCAGAATTGTCTCCCAGGATCTATAATTGTCTCAAAAAGTCCAATATACATACATTATTCGGCCTTTTTCATAAGAGTCAAGAAGACCTTATGAAAATTGAACACTTTCGCCTAGAAGATGTAAAGCAGATAATGGATATTCTATAAAAGAAATAGAAAAAAAGAAATAGAAAAGCATTTCCCAATTGATTTACCGAAAAGAAAAATAAAAAAAGTTTTAAATCAATTGAATTTATTTCAATTTCTCTATTCTTTAGAAAAAAAAAA